TGATTATACGATACAAGGTTATACGAGAACGAATTCCTTATTTATAAACTATTTTCGATGAGAATTTTTATTTTAATTGAAAAAAAAATCTTTCTATATAGATAGATATTGAAGTGCTATCTCGGATTCAAAAAAAAAGAGAATCATTTCTTTCAATACTCACTTATTATTAGTTAACAATCCTAATCCTCATATGCTTAATTCTGATAGGAAATAAAATAGTAAAATAATTATTCATCGAATGACTATTCATCTATTGTATTTTCATCAAATAGGGGGCAGGAAGATTCTATGGAAAAATGGTGGTTCAATTCGATGTTGTCTAACGAGAAGTTAAAGTTAGAACATAGGTATGGTTTAAGTAAATCAATGGGAAGTCTTGATGCTATTGGCCATACCAGTGGAAATGATGAACCCCTTCTAAATGATATGGAGAAAAATTGGAGTGATAGTGTTAGTTATAGTTTCAGTAATGTTGATTATTTATTTGGTATCAGGGATATTTGGAGTTTGATCTCTGATGACACTTTTTTAGTTAGGGATAGTAATGGTGACAGTTATTCCGTATATTTTGATATTGAAAATCATAGTTTTGAGATTGACAATGATAGTTCTTTTCTGAGTGAATTAGAAGGTTTTTTTTCTAGTTTTTTGAATAGGGGGTCTAAGAGAAACAATCACTACTATTATCATTACATGTATGATACTCAATCTAGTTGGACTAATCACATTAATAGTTGCATTAATAGTTATCTTCGTTTTGAAGTCAGTATTAATAGTTCCATTTCAGGTGGTACTGACAATTACAGTGACAGTTACATTTATAATTTCATTTGTACTGAAAATGTAAGTGGTAGTGAAAGTGGAAGTTTTAGTATAAGAACTCGTAATAATGGCAGTGATTTCAATATAAGAGGAAGATCTAATGATTTCGATATAAATAAAAAATACAGACATTTATGGGTTCAATGCGAAAATTGTTATGTATTAAATTATAAAAAACTTCTTAGGTCAAAAATGAATGTTTGTGAACAGTGTGGATATTATTTGAAAATGAGTAGTTCAGATAGAATCGAACTTTCGATTGATTCGGGCACTTGGGATCCTATGGATGAAGATATGGTTTCTATGGACCCCATTCAATTTCATTCAGAAGAGGAACCTTATAAAGATCGTATCAATTCTTATCAAAGAAAGACAGGTTTAACTGAAGCTGTTCAAACAGGCATAGGTCAACTAAACGGTATTCCCGCAGCAATTGGGGTTATGGATTTTAAGTTCATGGGAGGTAGTATGGGATCTGTAGTAGGTGAGAAAATCACTCGTTTGATTGAGTATGCTACTAATCGATCTCTACCTGTCATTATTGTGTGTGCTTCTGGAGGAGCACGCATGCAAGAAGGAAGTTTGAGCTTGATGCAAATGGCTAAAATATCTTCTGCTTCATATAATTACCAATCCACTAAAAAGTTATTCTATGTACCAGTCCTTACATCTCCTACAACCGGTGGAGTAACAGCCAGTTTTGGTATGTTGGGAGATATCATTATTGCTGAACCTAATGCGTACATTGCATTTGCGGGTAAAAGAGTAATTGAACAAACATTGAATAGGACAGTACCCGATGGTTCACAAGCGGCTGACTATTTATTCCATAAAGGCTTATTTGACCCAATCGTACCACGTAATCCTTTAAAAGGTGTTCTAAGTGAGTTATTTCAGCTCCATGGTTTCTTTCCCTTGAATCAAAATTCAAAAAATTAAAGTATAGCACTAGATTCAGTTATTTTGTTTGTAGCGAACAAGTATTTAGTTCATCATAATAAAAAAAAAAACTAAGAAAAATGTTCTTTGGTGATATAAGTTACACTTTCTAGTAAGAGTCAGAAGTTTCGGATAATTTTTTTTCTTCCGGATCCAGATCCATTTTTTATCTTACCCCTATTCATGATTAGGTATTATGAACCTCTATCAACAGGATAAAATAAAAAAGTGAATTTCTCTTTCCGAGGAATTCGAATTTTGGGAAAAAAAAAAAGAATTTTATCTGGCTATCTTACGCATTAATTAAGATAGACAATAATGAAAAAAATATCAAAAAAAAAAAAGAAATATCAAATATGGAAATGAAATAAAATAATTTCTACATCTATCGCATTTTTACTATGAATCCCTGTTTGTTGGATCCTATTATTTAGAGTCGCGAATTCATAATGAACTTCATTTTCATAAGAAAACTCCTTTAAAATAAAAAACTCCTTATTAGATTAGAAAGAAAGATAGAAAGAACATAAGGATGGGAGAAGAAGAATAATAAAATTTGTAAAAGAAGATTACCCTATTTATATTCGTGTAGAAAGATGAATAGGTACACTTAATTTAGTTCTACATTTTTGCACTTATTATCTATCCTTTTTTTTCTTTAAATTTAATATTTTAATATTATTTTTATATTTCAAATTTCTATTTTAATATAAATATATTATTTAGAAATTATATATTTATATATACTTAATTGTTTATATATACTTAGTAGTATAATATTATATAAAATACAATAGTCAATATTACCTAATATTACTTATAATAGATATACTTATCATATCATAAGATATCTTTCTAATAGATACAAATATATAGATACAAATATTAAATCGAGGCACCCATTCTATGACAGATCTCAACTTACCCTCTATTTTTGTGCCTTTAGTGGGCCTAGTATTTCCGGCAATTGCAATGGCTTCTTTATCTCTTCATGTCCAAAAAAATAAGATTGTCTAGATCCAATGGGACCAAATCCTATCAATTTATTTCAACACTGTATCATAATACAGATATTTTTTTAGTGCAATATGGTACGATATGTGGCTCTTTCCACACACAAATGAAAGAACTGTTATGTATGCGGATACATGCTATCTGCATAAATGCATGTATATATATATAGCTGGTTAAAAATGGATCAGTAAATATTTTTAATAGAAGGTCAATGTATCTAACCAATTACTCCACATCAGAATAGTGCTAGTTGATGAAAGTTACTTCGGGATCAAGAAAGGTAAAGTCAAATTTGGGTTATTCTCTCAATTCCAATCGAATGCAACTGGATCTAGTATAGTATGAATTGGCGATCAGAACATATATGGATAGAACTTATAAGGGGGTCTCGAAAAACAAGTAATTTTTGCTGGGCCTGTATCCTTTTTTTAGGTTCACTAGGATTCTTAGCGGTTGGAACTTCCAGTTATCTTGGTAGGAATCTGATATCCATATTTCCATCTCAGCAAATTCTTTTTTTTCCACAAGGAATCGTGATGTCTTTTTATGGGATCGCGGGTCTGTTCGTTAGCTCCTATTTGTGGTGCACAATTTTGTGGAATGTAGGTAGTGGTTATGACCAATTCGATAGAAAAGAAGGAATTGTGTGCATTTTTCGTTGGGGATTTCCTGGAATAAATCGTCGCATCTTCCTTCGCTTCCTTATGAGAGATATCCAATCAATCAGAATTGAGGTTAAAGAGGGTCTTTATCCTCGTCGTGTCCTTTATATGGAAATCAGAGGTCAAGGGGCCATTCCCTTGACTCGTACTGATGAGAATTTTACTCCACGAGAAATTGAACAAAAAGCTGCCGAATTGGCCTATTTCTTGGGCGTACCAATTGAAGTATTTTGAAATGAATTGAACACAATAAAGAATAAATGTTTTCTCGGCATGGGGGAAGGAACTTGCTAATTCCTTTTTTAATACAATTGAAGTCTTTTTGGAATGTTCATTTGAACAAAACATGTTAGATTATTCTATTTCCTCCTTCCTTTGTCGTGGCGACTCCCATAGAATAAACCAAAAAAGCAGGAGGGCGTATATGGAATAACTATAATAAACTATACTATAATAAAGAAGAAAATTAAGAAAAGAAGAAATTTTTGTATACCATTTGTATACCAAAAGTATTTCGTATGCGTATGGATCCCAACTCAATTCTTTTCTACTAGAAAATTTCTACTAGAAAAAAGACTAATCTAAGGCTAATATAATAAGTAAGGATTCATCAAATATATCCAAGATTTATTTCGTAATACGGAATTCATCTCATCTTTTTAGGCCCAAAATTTTGATGATACCTTTTTTCCTTGGTTGTGGCTAGGCGGTGAAACATTTCGAAATAATTAACTGAGGGGGGTTTTCGTTTCTAAATCCGATTCGTTATTTTAAGTGGGTTTTCGAGTATTCATAGAAAGGAACAAATGAAGATGAAATTGCTTCGAATTTGCCCATTCGAATTTGCCCAATTGAGATATCTAGGAATAATATTGATTTTGCATTTTTATCCGAAAAGGGCGAACCCTTATCCCATTTCTATATTCCTTCTAGATCCAAGAACTAAATTCAATTTTGACACAAAAATTGGAATGAATAGACCCATAGGTTCAATACCTTGTTATAGAACTCGTGCTTCAGAGAAATATCATATAGAGTCAACGAATGAAGCAGGTTCATTAACGATTCAATTCACAGATAAAAAATGAAAAAAAAGAAAGCATTGCCTTCTTTCCCATATCTTGTATCTATAGTATTTTTGCCCTGGTGGGTCTCTCTCCCATTTAATAAATGTCTGGAACTTTGGGTTACAAATTGGTGGAATACCGGGCAATCCAAAACTCTCTTGAATATCATTCAAGAGAAAAACGTTCTAGAAAGATTCATAGAATTAGAAGAACTCTTTCTGTTGGACGAAATGATAAAGGAGTACCCGGAGACACATATACAAAAACTTCGTATAGGAATACACAAGGAAACGATACAATTGGTCAAAACACACAATGAATATCATCTCCATATCATTTTGCATTTCTCGACAAATATAATCTCTTTCGCTATTCTAAGTGGTTATTTTATTTTGGGTAATGAGGAACTTGTCATTCTTAATTCTTGGGTTCAGGAATTCCTCTATAACTTAAGTGACACAATAAAAGCTTTTTCGATTCTTTTAGTTACTGATTTATGGATTGGATTTCACTCGACTCATGGTTGGGAACTAATAATTGGTTCGTTCTACAACGATTTTGGATTGGCTCATAACGATCAAATTATATCTGGTCTTGTTTCCACCTTTCCAGTTATTCTAGATACAATTGTGAAATATTGGATTTTCCATTATTTAAATCGTGTATCTCCTTCGCTTGTAGTCATTTATCATTCAATGAATGAATGAAGAACTCATTTGATCTCCTGATATCAATCAAATAAATCAGAATCTTTCTTCCTTTATAAAGAAACCATTTTGAATCTTACTTAATTCTTTATATTTTATTTCTACCAGTTCAAGGTATTCGTCCTATATTACAGTACAACTATTCCAGTACAATGACAGACTCGTGCATAGGGAACTTTACTAGTTCCCTATCTAATTTATTGTAGAAATTCCGAGATCCATGATTGGACATGCAAAATAGAAATACTTTTTCTTGGGTAAAGGAACAGATGACTCGATCCATTTCTGTATCGATCATGATATATGTAATAACTCGAGCATCCATTTCAAATGCATATCCCATTTTTGCGCAGCAGGGTTATGAAAACCCACGAGAAGCAACTGGACGAATTGTATGTGCTAATTGCCATTTAGCTAATAAGCCCGTGGATATTGAAGTTCCGCAAGCTGTGCTTCCTGATACTGTATTTGAAGCAGTTGTTCAAATTCCTTATGATATGCAACTGAAACAAGTTCTTGCTAATGGTAAAAAAGGGGGTTTGAATGTGGGTGCTGTTCTTATTTTACCCGAGGGATTCGAATTAGCCCCCCCCGATCGTATTTCTCCTGAGTTGAAAGAAAAGATAGGAAATCTGTCTTTTCAGAGTTATCGTCCCAATAAAAAAAATATTCTTGTGATAGGTCCTGTTCCGGGTCAGAAATATAGTGAAATCGTCTTTCCCATTCTTTCCCCCGACCCTGCTACAAAGAAAGACGTTCACTTCTTAAAATATCCCATATATGTGGGTGGGAACAGAGGAAGGGGTCAGATTTATCCTGATGGTAGCAAGAGTAACAATACAGTCTATAATGCTACATCAGCAGGTATAGTAAGCAAAATAGTACGTAAAGAAAAGGGAGGATATGAAATAACCATAGTTGATGCATCGGATGGACGTCAAGTGGTTGATATTATACCTCCAGGACCAGAACTTCTTGTTTCAGAGGGTGAATCCATTAAGCTTGATCAACCATTAACAAGCAATCCCAATGTAGGAGGGTTTGGTCAGGGAGATGCAGAAATAGTGCTTCAAGATCCATTACGCGTCCAAGGCCTTTTGTTCTTCTTCGCATCTGTTATTTTGGCACAAGTTTTTTTGGTTCTTAAAAAGAAACAGTTTGAAAAAGTTCAATTGTACGAAATGAATTTTTAGGTCCAGAGATTCCTTAACATTTGGTAAAAAGTGCCGATTTTTTGTCCATCGATACAATTATGTATGATCAAAAAATTCTGTAAATCCTTTTGCTTGCTTTGTTTATACTCTTTTTGTTTTGCAGGACGCCTGGAATTCATTACTTGTATTCCATTTTAGTAATAAACAATAGGCATACAAACAAATACAAAAGAAGAGAATACAAGGCAAGGATGATAAAAATGAAAGGAACAAATACTTTTAGGAAGGATTACTAGTCTTCCTAATCTTCTATTCGACGCAAGACGACACAAGAAAACGGGTGAAAATTCCTTTTTCTTGTGTCGTCTTGTATCAAAATAATAATTATTTTTTTCCTGTTCATCAAAGATTACTATTCCTTTCCTTCTTTTCCGGGTCTATCGGAACTCCTTTGTTTAGATTCATAAGAAGTGGTGGACAAACAAAGGAAAAAAAGGATTATGGGTGAATAAGTTATTGAGCAAATAGAATTTATTCACTTATTCAATATCTTCACTTATTCAATAATCTTCACTTATTCAATATAAGTTAAACTTCTAACTTAGAGAAATTATTCAAACAAAAAGACTGTTCTGGTTGAAAGGCAGATTTTATTTTTACGAATATCCAAATCTTTATTTATTATATGATCAGATATATGATCAGAGTTTTTATTTTATTTTTAGAGTAGTTTTGATTAAGGTTCTATTAGTTTAGTCTAGAAATGATTTGCAGGATGTCTCATCCCTAGAAATCAATATAATTATTATATTGGATTATAGATAAAATTGATTGATTCGTTCTTTCTTCTTGCTTCCAGTTAATATTTTGGGGGAAGGGCAGGGACTATGAATCAACCACTAGATTCAATTGTTCACAAACATCATTAAGAAACAAAAGAATAGAGTGGTTTGAAACATCAGAGCAAAGGATCCTTTTTGTCATTTCTACAAAACAAATATAATATTTTGATTATGCTGACTGGATAACTAACCAATTTGTAGGTTATGGAATAGATCAAAGTCTCATTATAAGAGTAAGAACTCCGCGGGCCCTTTCCGCTCTAATCAGACAAAGGAGGGTAAGGACCCGC